GGTATTGACATGTAGAACGGGACTCTATCTTTATTCTCGTCCGATTAATCAGTTCTTCAAAAGATCTATCAGATTATGGAGTGAATGGTTTGATCAATGAATATTCGATTCTTGCTTCAATATGGAATCGATTGACAACAATTCTTCTGTATTATGTATATAGGTTTATCCTTCTTTCTGAAGTTTCGATAGAAGGATTCCTCTACTAACGTAAGACAATCAACTCCATTCGTTAGAACAGCTTCCATCGAGTCTCTGCACCTATCCTTTTTTATTTTCGCTTTCTGAACCTTTGTTTGTTTTCGGAAAACGTGATTTGGCTCAGGATTGCCCATTTTTATTAATTCCAGGGTTTCTCTGAATTTGAAAGTTATCACTTAGTAAGTTTCCATACCAAGGCTCAATCCAATTAAGTCCGTAGCGTCTACCGATTTCGCCATATCCCCCTTTTTGAGATGAAAATCTCATTGTGATCTCGTTCTCGTTCCCTTTTTTTTTATACCGGTAGCATTGAATTCATTAGATAGATGCCGATTCCTGTCTCGAAAAAGTGTTTTCTCCTCTTTGTCTTTGCTTTCTTGTCTATCTTCTTTCATCTTCTATATCTATAGGAGGCTCATATTCGGTCTAATCAAAAACGATTTTATCATTTCTGTATCGGCAATTCAATATAGGTGGATACATACGCTATACATCTGTCTCTCTTCCACTCATTTCCCCATGAAATTTAGAATACTTGAACGGTCGATTCTTTTTTTTTTTTTTTTTAATTCAAAATTCAAATCATATTAAAATAAAATATATATTTAATTGTGATAAAAAAAAGGAAATTCTATATCGCTAGATTAATCGTTATCTTCTATAATATTTAACAGTTATTCCAAATTATATATTCTATTCTTTAATATATTCATATTCATTATGAATAGCGAATATGAATAGCTAAGAATTCAAATAGTATAATAGTGAATAGCAAAGATTCTAAGAGTTTATTGAATTCCTATGCATGTGGAATTTATGTTATGTGAGCCTGCTTAGCTCAGAGGTTAGAGCATCGCATTTGTAATGCGATGGTCATCGGTTCGATTCCGATAGTCGGCTTTTCTCTATTTATTTTATTTATTTATTATTTATTCGATGTTTTACATGATTGATAATGCATCTTTGATTTCAAAGAATATTGAAAAAAATGTCTTCCTCTTTTGGCAAAAGCCATTTATTTATTATGTGATAGGAATTTCCAACTATCTCACGAAAAGAATCCTTTTCTTTTTCTATATATAGAATATAAAGATCTGGATATTTATCCAACTCATCTCATTATTCTTTAATAGAATAATACTTCAGTAAATTTCGCTTTATTTAGAATTTAGTTCATTTTTAGTTTAGGTTTATTCTGTAGAATGAAATTTCATCAATAAGAATTAATAATTAAATATAAATAAGAAGAAGGAGTCTTTATGTCGCGTTACCGAGGTCCTCGTTTCAAAAAAATACGCCGCCTGGGGGCTTTACCAGGGCTAACTAATAAAAGGCCCAGAGCTGGAAGTGATCTTAGAAACCAATCGCGTTCCGGGAAAAAATCCCAATATCGAATTCGCCTAGAAGAAAAACAAAAATTGCGTTTTCATTATGGTCTTACAGAACGACAATTACTTAAATACGTTCGTATCGCCGGAAAGGCAAAAGGGTCAACAGGTCAGGTTTTATTACAATTACTTGAAATGCGCCTGGATAACATTCTTTTTCGGTTGGGTATGGCTCCGACTATTCCGGGAGCTCGCCAATTAGTTAATCATAGACATATTTTAGTCAATGGTCGTATAGTAGATATACCAAGTTATCGCTGCAAACCCCGAGATACTATTGCGGCGAGGGATGAACAAAAATCTAAAGCTCTAATTCAAAATTCTCTGGATTCATCCCCCCATGAGGAATTGCCAAACCATTTGACTCTTCAACCATTCCAATATAAAGGATTAGTCAATCAAATAATAGATAGTAAATGGGTCGGTTTGAAAATAAATGAATTGCTAGTTGTAGAATATTATTCTCGTCAGACTTAAACCTAACAAAAAGGAAAATCAACACTAATAAGAATAAGGGTTCGCCCATTTTGCTCCCTTTCGGCGAAGTAAATTAACCTAAGGTTAAGATAAATAAGGGTTTGATCCGGATTTTTCTTCCATTTAGGTATCATAGACCGAGAGGGAGATTTTCATTCCTTGTCTACTCTACTCTTTTCTTTCACAGTATTTTCCGTACCACAGCCATTAGGAATAGAGAATCCTTATCAAAGAAAGGTCTAACTGTTGGAATAGTTGTATCCATTGCTATTTGATCTATTGTGGTTAGTAAGATCGATGAATTAGGTGAAGGTACGGAAAGAGAGGGATTCGAACCCTCGGTAAGCAAAAGCCTACATAGCAGTTCCAATGCTACGCCTTCAACCACTCGGCCATCTCTCCTACATAATGATTATGACCCAAAAACCTAAAAT